TTTGTCCCATCTGCTAGAGCTTGAAGAACTCCTAAAGGACCGGCGTATTCGGGTCCAATACGTTGTTGCAGCCCTGCGGATATTTCTCTTTCTAACCATACAATTACTAGTACGCCTATTGTGATTCCCAATACAAGAGTCAAAATAGGAACAAGCACCCATATAATTCCATAGATCTCTTTTAAAGATTCCACTCTGTAAAAAGAATTGATATCTTGTATTTCCGTTGTATCAATTATCATTTCAACGATCAACTTCTCCCATAATGATATCTATGCTACCTAGTATTGTCATAATATCAGCCAATTTCATTCTTTTAACTAACTGAGGAAGAATTTGCAAATTGATAAAACCCGGCGGGCGAATTTTACATCTCCAAGGAAAACCACTCTGATCCCCTAGCAGAAAAATTCCCAATTCGCCCTTTGGGGCTTCGACTCTCACATAAAGTTCTTGTTTCGGCAATTCAAAAATAGGAGAAGGTTTTTTACTAATGAATCGATATTCAAAATCATGCCATTCTGGATACCTATCTCTATCAAAGTATCGGATTTCTAAATTCTCATAGGGCCCCCCTGGAATTCCTTCCAGAGCCTGTTGAATAATTTTTATGGATTCTGTCATTTCACCAATTCGGACTAAATAACGAGCTAATGAATCCCCTTCTTTTTGCCATTGGACTTCCCAATCCAATTCGTCGTAACACTCATAATGATCAACTTTACGAAGATCCCATTGTATTCCGGAAGCTCGCAGCATTGGTCCTGATAAACCCCAATTTATTACTTCGTCTCTACCAATAATTCCTACGCCCTCAACGCGTTCTAAAAAAATAGGATTTCGTGTAATAAGTTTTTGATATTCAGTAACTCCCGTAAAAAAATAATCGCAGAAATCCAAACATTTATCTATCCAGCCATAAGGTAGATCAGCCGCTACTCCTCCGATACGAAAATAATTATGCATCATTCTCATACCAGTGGCAGCTTCGAATAGATCATATATGAATTCTCTTTCTCTGAAAATATAGAAGAAAGGAGTTTGTGCACCAATATCTGCCATAAAGGGGCCGAGCCATAAAAGATGAGAAGCTATACGACTCAATTCCAACATAATTACTCTGATATAACTGGCTCTTTTAGGTACTTGAATATTTCCTAACTGTTCTGGCCCATTTACAGTTATTGCTTCTGTGAACATAGTAGCTAAATAATCCCAACGAGTTACATAAGGCAGATATTGTATAATTGTTCGGTTTTCCGCAATTTTTTCCATTCCTCTGTGTAAATAACCCAATATAGGTTCACAGTCAATAACATCTTCACTGTCCAGAGTAACGATGAGTCGAAGAACCCCATGCATTGACGGGTGGTGGGGGCCCATATTGACTATCATGAGATCTTTTCTTGTAGCTGGTATATTCATAAATTTTTCCTCGATTTATTCTTCCATGAATTGCGTAAAACGAAAAAAAAAGTTCATCAAAATTCAAGATCTAATAAATCAAATAATTCAAAATGACTTTTCAAATTAACGAATTTTTGATTCCCGAATACCCAACCTATTAATTAAGTTTTTATAACGTACTCTATTTTTCTTTGACAAATAAGACAGCAGCCGTTGCCGTTTTCCCAGAATTTTACGTAGACCTCTTTGAGATAAATAGTCTTTTCTGTGCAATTCCAAATGTGAAGTAAGTCTTCTTATTTTATTGGTGAAACTCAATACTTGGAATTCAACGGATCCCCTGTTTTCTTCTTTTTCTTCTTGCGAAATAATTGAGATGAATGAATTTTTGACCATAAAAAGGAATCGCCCCTCTCTCTTTTTTTTGAGATATTTTTATCTATATATATATTTCTTGATCAGTAATAATAATAATAATGCTACTCATTTGAATTTGATATACATAATAATCTTAATTTCGTTAAGAATTCTTAATTTTGTCAAATAAAATTACTTAATTTAGTACTCTAATTTAGTACTCAATAATCAATCCAATTTTTAAAATTGGATTCGGATAGGATATCCTATACAAAAGTATAGTCTATTTCTGTACTCACAAAAAAATAAACAATAATTTAAACCGAAAAAAAAATAAGAAGATTTTGTTGATTCATTTTAGATCGAATTAATATAATACAACGCCTCATTAAATTAAATTAGTATCATGTATCATAATGAAATGTAAGATAATGGGTATGTTTATTTCTTTGTCTTCATATACTCGATATGGTACGGAAATATAGTAAAAATGTACCATTAATTACTTTTCAATCGCGGATACATATGAATCCTTGTCATACTGAAACGACTCCCATTATTGGTATCAAACCAATAGCGATTCATACAAGCTAAATCTTCTAATCGATAATTGGGCCAAAGAAAGAACTTTAATTTAATTAGTTTCTTTTTATCTCTATCAAGATTTTTTCTTTTATTCAACAAAACTTGATCGAAATTTGTTACCTTATTTCCATTGCATCCATTGCAAAATACTGTATTTCTATGGATATTGTTTCTATTCCTAGAATTGACAAAAATTAGAATTCTCAATTCTCTACGATGCCTCGGGGATAAAATATTTTCAAGAACAAGCAAATCATAATGATTTTTGTCTCTGTTTCCAGTCATTTTTTGATGTATTGCAATGGATTCATAAAAAGTATTCTTATTTTTATCAACATAGCCATAGCTTTTTTCTAGGTATCTTTGATTAATTCGGTGCTTACTCTTATGAACCAATGAAATACCTATGGTTTTATATATAATAAATTTTCCATCATTTTTTACAGACAGACGAACTGGTTCGATAACCAATATTCCCCTTTTCATCAATTCTGTAAGATGTAAATCCTTCTGGAACATCATAATATCCAGATTCATTTCTTCCCTTTGAATAGCGGATATAGCAATTTCTCTTGGATTTTTTATTCTAAGCAGGAGACAATATACTTTGATGTTATTGAGGATTCTTTGATTTAAAGAATCATCCCATCTCAATTGAAAATGCAAATACCTTTTTAGGAACAACTCAAGCTCTGCTTCTAGGTTATTCTTGTATTTCTTTTTGTTTCTACGTTTTTTCATGTCTGATCCCTTATAATCTTCTCCAACATCTTTTTCTTGGTTTTTTTCTTGGTTTTTTTTTTGGTTTGAGAGAGCTGATTCGAGATCTGCTTGGTCCGCTAATTTTTTTTCTCCTTGATTTCGATTTTCTAATTCAAAAGTTTTTTTTTCATTCGATAATATAAAAATATCTCTTTTTTTCTTTCCAGTGATACTTTTATGTTTATTAATATGTTTATTAACATTTTTATTTACATTAAAATTGAAAATAAGTAATTTGATTGGTATGACCCACGATTTAATCTTATATGTATTATAAAGTATCACAAATTCTGGGAAAAACCAAAGTTCTAGATTCGATATGGGACGACTTAGTATTTCTTCATTCATTCCCATCCAATCCACAAGAGGTTTTTTTTGATTGAATGGGTTAATTTTTTGATCTTGATGAATCGTGAAATAAAAAAGACCTTTCTTATCAATTTTATCGATTATTTGATAATTATTAATCTTAGTCTTAGTATTTTTATTTCTGTTGGTGACAGTATCAATATCGACCCGGGCCTTAATATCGGTCTTCTTTCTAAGACAAAAATTGAGAATTTTCCAATCAAAATATTTTCGATCCATATTTTTTTCTATATCTATACTATCATCTTCTACTAGATAATTATTGATAAGGATACCTTCCATCATATCAAATGGTTTGCGTTTAGGCGTATTGTAAGTATAAGAAATCTCTTGGTTATTATTTACTTGTAATGGCACTCCATAGATATATGAGTCTTTCTTATCCTCATAATTAATCGATTTATACGAAAAAAGATCATATCTATATTGTTTTTTAAAATTTTCTTTTTTATTTAGTAAGAAATCTATTTCAAAATTATTTTGTTTTTCGTAATCAATTAATCGGTTTTTTTCATATGAATCACATTTGTTTAAATCTTTATTTTTAGTCATACGGCATTGATATTGATTGACTCTATTTCGCCATTTTTGCGGTACTAATCTCGACCATCTAATCTGAGATAAATCATATTGATAATGATCCTTTAGCCAGTTTTTCCATTCATTAATTACAGAATTTCGAAGGTTCTTATGTTGTCTTAATTCGGAATCAAACATTTCTTGCGTTCCAACAAAATACTCTTTTATTTCATTCTTAATAAAAAAAGATGTTCTGTAATATTTAAAGACATATCTTAACTTATATAAGTTACTGACTTGGGTTTGTGATAATTTGTAGAATACATATGCTTGTGACAAGTAAGATAAGTCCAAAAAAATATGTGAATTCTTATTAATACAAAGTGACCTTTTTATAGTTGAAATAAAGTTAATTATACTTTGATTTGTTTTATCAATTCTTTCTCGATTTGCTTCATTATTGTAAATGTATTTATTAATAATTTTTTTTGTTAATTCAATAAAAAGCTGGGCATTGATTCTAGGGATATTAATGATACACAGAAAGATATCTATGTATATCTTTTCAATAAAAAATTTTAAAAAATAATGGGATTTACGAAGTAATCGAATATTTTTTCTTTTTAATATCCGCCAAATATTTTTTGGTGATTCTAATCTTTTATCTTCATAACTTATTTTGTTAGGGTTAATATTTATCTCTCGAGTTATAAACCCTCTTTTCTTGTCTTTTTTCATTTTTTCTATTTGATTTATGATTGTATTTGTTCTATTAGTTATATTTTTAATTTTTTTTTCTGTCAATGAGTAAGTTGCCCAATCCATAGATCGAATTTCAATAGACGATTCGGGAATAATTTTATTATGTATTATCGAATTTGTTTCTTTTTTAGTTTCACTCAATTCATATATTTCTATTTTTTTCAATCCAAATAATAGAAATAATAGAATTTGGTTTCTTTTTAAAAGTTCTTTTATTATTTTTTTTAGAAATAGAATGC